CCAATCCGGCAGAACAACTCAAAAGATAAAGAAGTATCGTTAATTTCTTCATACTCGTTCCAAGTTCGAAGTACCATTTGTACAAATAAGAATCCCCCCCGTTACATGATTTCTTCTTCATATAGATAGATATAGGATCTATGGAGCAATTACTTAGAAGTACATTTTTTGAAACAGCCCTTCCTATCTGATAGAAAAGGATCCCATGATCCTGAACCGATCTTACCTGAGATCGCAAATCCCAAGTTTGTCTATGAAGAACGGATCTAATTATATTAGTGTCTATAATGGATTTTTTTTGTATAATACTAATCGATAGGGCCTCATTGGTAAGTGCTACAAGATCTCCTACATTTGAACCCATTGTTGTGGACCCGAACCCATTAGTATGGAACATTTTCTTTTCCAAGTGAAATCCCCTAGTATATGAAAGAGTGAAAAAGTGTTTTCGTTGTTGTGGAATAAGAAGCCTTCGTATCTTAATGCATGTATTTAATTTATTCGGAGCTATTAGAGCTGGATCTACTTTTTGGGGAATATGAGTCGAAGCAATAACAAGAATATTTCTAGTGGAACATCTTTCACAATCCCTTGAGAGATAGTTCACTAAAAGACCGAGGGATAAGTAATTCGACTCATTCACATCCAGATCATGAATGTTTGGAATCCATATTATGCAAGGAGACATTGCTTTTGCTAATTCGAATTGAAAGGTGATATAAAATCGGTCTATTTCTGGCATCATATCCATAGTTAGCGTATTCATCATAGTTAGAAGCTCCAGCTCCATATCAAGGTCACGGTTGATATCGTCACTATCATCAATATCGTCACTATCGTCACTATCATCACTATCATCAATAAGAAAACCCTTAGGCTTGTTATCCAGGAACTTGTTCAGAAAAATTGTAATGAAAGGAACATAGGAGTTTGTCGCTAGGTATTTGACCAAATAGGATCGTCCAGTTCCTATAGAACCTATCACTAAAATACCCCTAGGGGGGGGTAGGGCTAAGCGGAGCGAAAAGGGTTTTACATGAGATGGGAAATGAAAACTGTTAGCCCCCCACAGGGTTTGTGAATAAGTAATTGTCTGATAATTAGCAAGGAATATCCGTCTTTCTGCTAAACAGGATGTATTTAACTCATAAATCATTAGATACTTTTTATGAATGTCAACTAAGTATCGTAAGTAAATTGCTCCAGGTTGTTCAATCATTTGATAACCAGAGTTATTCTTTGATAAATGATCACTATGAGTCAGACTCAATAGAATTTGATCAATCCTTTTTTCTGTTGTTAAGGTAGAAAACTGAACCAAGAATTCTCTTTCTTTATCATCAATAGAATCACTGTTCGAGACCCAGGATTCTATTTTATCATCAATCCAATCACCATTCACGTTTTTTATTTTTCTTATCAAGGAATAGATTGCTTTACTTGTATGACTTACATGTCTCGTATTTCTCGAAAAAGCGATTCGATTGATGGGATTTGGTATGATACTTATGAGATCGATGAGATTCAAATATTTCTTCTTAGAACGTATTGATTTGACCCCATAAGCGGGACCACCACCCCATAGCATGTTTCCACCAAAAGCAAAACTCCGTATTTCTTCTAGAGAATCTCCTAATTGTTCCAGAGCAACTAGAAAGAGATTCTTTAACCAGAAAGAATTCAGTTCAGATGTAGGATACCTATCCAGAAGTTTTCGCAACTCAATCATATATGATGGAATCATCAAAGATTTGACCTTTTCGAACTCTGTCTGTAACTCATGGTAGACTCGAGAAACAAAGAGAAGATGTGTACGAACGAGATATCCAGCAACAAGAAGAAGGAAAAGGATTGAATAGAGGAACTCCTGAACATTTAGCGATCTCAGATGTGTCGATATCAATAGTAACTCATTATTTCGATGAATAATTTCTTCGGACAGAAGAAGATTATGTAAAAAATGACTCGGAATCTCACTTATCAGATTCCATATCTCACTTATCAGATTCCATTGTGGAAGACACAATGGAATCTGACGAATTCGCCATAATATATCTGACCCATGCACATGACAAATGGATACCAATTTTTGGCTGCTACTTAGTATCGGCAATAGGTCTGAAAAAGTATTTAAAAATATGAAATTTAGATATTTGTACCCTGTTGAGGTAAGGAACCATGGTATATATGTTTGGAATAGATTCCATTTTGAGAGAGTTGAAAAAGCACTATCCTGTTGAAAGGTTCTATACATCTGCCCTTTCTCAAGACATTTTTTTAGACAAGGACTCCGTTTTTTCCTTTTTTCGGATGGTAAATATTTCTCAGAACATGGAGTATGAATCAAACCCATGTTTGAATGGAAATTGAGATACTGATGCAAGTTCTTCGCTTCTGAATCAGGTAGATTCATATCTGAAAGAGGTTGACAATAAGTTCTTTCAAAATGGTCTATTTGTCCCTCTGTTAGAGGTGTTCCAGAAATGTCTGCGATCGAGTAAATAGCTCCACGAACGAATGGATCGTATCGAATTGGAAAATGGAAAGATTTGTACAAGTTATACCCTTCGTCGCCACTTTGCGGAAAATCGTTAGGTATCAATATGTTAGATACCTGTGACTCGATTGGTGAAATAGTATCTCTCTCCCAAAAAGCATGTTTTTTTTTACCATCGCAAAAAGAAAATATTTTGTTGCGAATGAACAAGATATTGAGGAATTGTCTATACGTAAAATCATAATTATTGATACAGGCCTTTTCCACATAAAAAGGGAATCTTTTGTTACAATAGAAGCAGAGGTGATATTGATTATTCAAGAATCGAAGTCGATTTGCTTTATAAAAAGAATATATCAATGAACTCCTATGAAATGGTTTCACGGGATTCAGCCAATTGTCTGGATCGTGGGATATCATTGATAAATAGGAATCTGTGTTATCAAAAGATTTCCTGCGATTCTTTCTAGTATGGAATGAGTCAATCATCCACTCTTGTATCTTATTGAACAAAAATGGTGATATTGTTCCTCCATGGATCAAGAATTTGGATTTTTGGGAAGTATCTTGGTCATCCAATAATAAGGGTTTCCATTTTTTCAAATGAAAGATTTGAAGACCTATTGATTCTAATAACTGATTATAGAGTGGATCATTCGGACCTTTCAATTCATAGATGTGGATCTCGGACCTATGAATGGGGATACCCCCGAAACTCACAAAGAAAAAAGGAAGTGAGTTAGACAAAAAGAGAAGAAACTTGGACAAAAAAAGAAGAAACTTGGACAAAAAGAAAAAAAGTGACTTAGACAAATCTTTTTTGTCGATAACCTCGGACCAATCAATCGAATATTGATTAATATGCAATCGATCAAACACTACTTGAAAACGGCTATTCTGCTCAGAAATGAAATAGTCCAAATGTTCCTGGAAATTCTTGCTCCCATTGGACCATTTGTATCTATATGCACTAGGATCCCGATTCATGGATCTCTCCGTTTGAGAAATCCAAATAAGAGGATCGAACCATTTCTTCTGACTCTTTTTCAAATTTGATAAATGTTGGTTGATCGTGTATTTCATTATAGTTCTATGATTCAGAGTATCATTTCCTATTTGATACCTTTGAATTCCATATTCGAAGTTGCGATTGAATCGATTCATTAAAAAGAATCGATTCAATACATTTCTTATGTAACCGTGGGTGCTATATTGGATTTGAATCAGATTTCGGATCAATATAGATTGATTGACTGCCTCCATTATGTTGTTGCTAGCAAATACCACTATTTTAGGTTTTGGATCTTCCAAATTATTCCCGCAAGAGGTCTGGACCCATTTTTTTATGATCCTTCGATAAAAAGATTCATTCTCTTCATAAAAAAGAGGAGGTAGAACCAATAAAGAGTGATTTTTCGATTCATCCCTGGAGTTGAATAACTCATTCAAGAAATGTTTTTGATCCAATCCGGAGGAATCAATAGAAAAAGCAAATCCCTTATGATACACCAGATCCGGCTCGGTTATTGATAGAGTGAATAGATCTACCATTTCTTGAAATATCTCTTCTGATTCCAAATCGTGGTGTAACGTGTATCCCCCCCTGTTCCGGTCATGGAATAGATGAAATAAACTCCAAAATGGATTTTGGTTCAAGAATGAAATCTTATTGGAACTGTCCAGTTCATCCTTCGGAACCATATCACATCCCGGATATGATGAAATAGGATGAATTGAGACGGTATTTTGTAAGTACATAATTATCTTGAATAAATTCACTATTTCTTTATTTTCCGATCGCCTGGAAAGAACAAGATGTTTCTTTTGTTCTTTCTTCAGCAATTTCTGATCTCTAGTAGACCTCTCAGTAGGATTCGAACCCAGATGAAGTTCTGACCATCTGTCAGAGAAAAAAGAACGAGTGGCTCTTGCAGGATTCCCAAGAAATTCTTCGATTTCTTCCGGAAGCAGATGATTATTCATCTGCTTCTCACGTTCCATGAATAGTCGGCACATTGAGGAATATCCAGAAAGGATTTTAGGGAATCGCTCTGATTCTATCTCTGTTCGTTCCGTTTGAAGAAAGGAAGGATCCCGACAAAGAATCGATCTTTCTTTTAGTTGTTGAATTTCTCTTTGATTGATCAATGTGTGATATTTCGAATCCTCATTCCTAATGGAATCGAAATGATCCTTGGATTGATCAGAAGATCCTTTCAATTGGCTAGAATCCGTTACTTGAATGAAACTAGATCTCGTGGAATCATATTGAATATTGGATGATACATTCCGTACCTTGCTAAAAAACCGATCCTTGTTTACCAACCACACATTGTCTAACCAAATCCAATTCTCCCTTGACATATTCCTCAAAAAATCCGATTCGTGCGGATTCTTCCCCCAACTAACGAAGAGATCTTGACGGAATTGCCACATATGAAATTGAGCACAATTTTGCAAAGAAATAGCCCGCTTGTTTCTCAAGAAGAGATGGGAAACATGC